TGGAACGCTTTCTACTTCAGGAACAAGCATAAAAAATGGATCACTCTTATATTATATCTTTTATATTTTTCAAAATTTTAAACAAAAAAAAAGGTGATTTTTTTTTAGATTAATTAGATATTATTTTAATTTTCGAATATTTTAATATTAAATAATTTCATATATTAAATAAAATATAAGTATCTCGGATTCAATGAAAATTATTCAAAAAATATTTCTTGACATAGAAATATAGAAATCAAAAAAATATATATTATATTTATATATATGGAAAAAAATTGCGTCCAATAGGATTTGAACCTATACCAAAGGTTTAGAAGACCTATGTCCTATCCATTAGACAATGGACGCCTTTCATTCCTATTTGTTTTCGTATTTTTTAACTTCGAATCTCTTGTTCGTAAAAAAAAATAAATAGCGGATTGTATGTGAGCAAATTTCGGCAATTACGTATTCAATTCAATGATAGATTAAGATGAAATTATGAATTGAATTTTAAAAATAATAAAAAGAGAAAGCGGGTAGCGGGAATCGAACCCGCATCGTTAGCTTGGAAGGCTAGGGGTTATAGTCGACGTCGATTCATCATTTTTAACGTCTCTAATTCAAAACCGAACATGAAACTTTTATTTCATTCGGCTCCTTTATGGTAGATGGATAATTTCCCCGATTTAAGACGTAACTGAAAAAAAAATTGACCCATAACATCTATGTCAGCCTTTACTGTCTGAATACATTTTTAAATACTCGCTTTCTAGATGATCCCTCTAGAAGAGGAGGATTATAACACTCTTTCTAGTTACTTCGTTCTCTATTTCTATTTGAACGAATCCTGAGGAAAAGAATTTTCTTTCCACCGAGCTAAACAATATATCGATGTCTCTAGTAAACCAAAGCCATCGTTTAATAGCTATTTTGCTTCAATCTCCCCTCTATAATCTATAAACAAAAAACAAATCTAAAATTGAAGATTTAGTTACGATTAGAAAAAAGCTTTCTTCATCCATAGATCCTTTTACTCATTCAATTGGAAGTAGTGATCCAAAAAAAAATTATGTTTCGTAATTTCATAATCCAATTTTTCAATTGCTAATTGATCCTTGTATAAAATATAAAAAGCACGAGAATGTATATTCTTCCTCGAATCTGTCATTGAGAGGTAAAGAATTAAATCCTTTTAAGAAATAAAGTTTTTTTTTCGGAATATGAAGAAAACCGAAGGACCCCTTAACTATGTAAGGGGTTATATAGAACGAATCACACTTTTACCACTAAACTATACCCGCTACAATGCGATTATTATCTATAAATGGATCTTTTGTCGAATCGGATGTAATCAATACAGGATCAGACAAGAATTATTTAAAATGAAGTGTTGACGTGTTTTGTTGGGTACTTAATGCGATTAAGAAAAGGGTGCTAAAAAAAAAATAATCAAAAATCAGAAATGATACTTGAATTCCCTATCATAGGAATAGAAAGAATCCTCCTTATAATTTAAGATTTATTATTGTTGTTGCTTCAATAACATTTTAAAATTCAGCTAATTATCTATGATTATGATTCAGTGGAACAAAAAAAGGCCCGGCTAGGTACTGACCCGGCCAGGCCATGGAAAAGCCCTTATCCGACAAAAATAACGAGGTATTCTTTTTTTTTTATCATAAAATAATTTTGCGAGCCCGTACTTTAGAGTTGGAATTGCTGATAAACGTGATATATATATAATTATATAAATTATAGAACTTTTATTTTTATTCGAATTTAATTAGAATTAAATAGAGATATTAATTAGACTAAACTATCTTTTTAAGATATAAGTCGATTTAAATTTTAATAAGGATAAAGAGATAATTTCAATCCTTACTTTATATGTAATGTAACATAGTTATTATCCGTTTTCAATTGGGAGAGATGGCTGAGTGGACTAAAGCGTCGGATTGCTAATCCGTTGTACGAGTTATTCGTACCGAGGGTTCGAATCCCTCTCTTTCCGTTTCCCTGGATCGCTTGATATTTAAGTTATCTTTCGATCAAGTAAAAGTATTATTTGATGCTTATTCTTCACGTCCAGGATTACGTCCTGGATCATTAGATAAGAATCCGAAGATGAAGAGAGAAACAAAGAATATCACTACTGTGTAAACGAAGAGTTTGAGAGTAAGCATTACACAATCTCCAAGATCTTTTTTTTTTTTTTAGAGAATAGATTATCCATTTTTATATCACATATCATATTTTGACACCATGAAAGGAAGTACTTTTTTGATTTTTAGACAGGGTTTTTCTTTAGTAAAATTTGAATTTTATTTTGAAATACCCGCAATACCGAATTGTGGGGTATCCTATATAAGATCTTTGACGAGAAAAGAAAAAGGTCATAATGAAGAAATGGGGTGATTCAAGAATTTCAATGTTTCAACTAAAGGTTCATACTCTAAGACTTAATTCAAAATTTCATCGAAAACTTACAGCAGCTTGCCAAACAAAGGCTAAAAGAAAAAACAGCAAAGGTATGACCGGCATAAAATCGACAATTGGATTTAAAAAAGAGTAGGCCTCGGGTAATTTGGCCAAGAAAAAACTACTCAAATAAAGGGCAGAGTTAAGACAGATATCGCTAAAAATATTAAGCATAACAAAGATTTTTTTCTTGGAGATAATTGTATTTTGATTGAGTTATTGATATCTTATTGATATAAGGCAAAAAATAATGAAGAAAGTAAAGTAGACCAAAAAATCCTTTCAACCCATTCACCCAATCAAAAGCCTTCAATTCTAAAAAGAGAATATAAGAAATCATACGTTTATACAATACAATATCTTAATTAAATTATCTGTAATGATCAATCAAGTCCAGTTTAATTCTATATTATATATATCTACACGTAGCAAAATCCTATCAACAATATAGTGCATAGATATGTATTTGCATTGGAATTGACGAAAAACCAACACTCATATTAGTGTTTATTAGTGCAGAATTGGGGCGTGGCCAAGTGGTAAGGCAACGGGTTTTGGTCCCGCTATTCGGAGGTTCGAATCCTTCCGTCCCAGAGCACCCATTATATCATATCCGTAAAACTCTTGCTTTTTTGAACAAGACTCTCTTTAAGATCTTTAATTTGAATTTAAGAGTGGAGTAGTGGCTATAATATGATTCTTGTTTATCATTTTTACTTATCTGATTCAGAGAATAATATTGTTTTATCAAACTAAATTGCGTTCGAATGAGACAGAGATCTAACTTAATCTACTTAATCTAGTTGTTTTGTTATCTAGGTCAGATAGGAACATAGACCCCACACCACACTAGTTTGAATAAAAAAAGTTGGACAGACTATCATTGTATGCCTGTGCCCATCCCTCTCTGCTATTCCTATTGAAGTGAATTTCGGTACCCTATCCTATATATTTATATTTTCGTTTTAATATTTAATTGAAATACATATATCTATGTATCTGTCTGAATCTCATTAACAAACGATCAAGTAAATTACATATGTAACAGATCTGTTTTCTTTGCACCGAGTTTTTTGTCATTTTTTGTTTGGGTCTAAGAGTTCTATAAATTGTTGTAAAATTTGAGGCGAGGGATTATTCATACATTCTATTAAATTAGATTTTTTTGGGGGGTCTAGGAAGGTTACAGAAAACTTATGGAACCTCAAGTCAAATACAATGCATGGTATCATTCTATTTCCGTACCAACGGCCTTTTTTTGTATTTTGTGAAAAAAAAAACTTATGATCACTTAAATTGGAATCGTCAATTATTGAATATACGGGATTAAATTACTTGCAGTGACCGTTCTTCCATTTATTTGCTACCTATGGGATTTAAAAATTAGTGCTGAGACGTTTTCAGAAACTAACTACCCATTCATATCTATTTCTATTATAGATATAGAAGGACAAAAGTACAGATTTCTTATTATTTAGCGATCGCACTAATGACTATTCATGATTCCATAATTGAATCAATTAAATACTAGTTCCAAACTAGAGGAATGTTATGGTAAAACTTCGTTTGAAACGATGTGGTAGAAAGCAACGTGCGACTTGAAGGACATGATCAGCTGTGGATGTAATAATCCACCATTTTATTACGAATAGAAGTGCTCTTGACTCGACATCCTTTGTTCTGCTCGACTAGAACCCATCAGTTTTTTCTTGGGTTGTAATGTAAAAAAGGGGTTATTATAGTTACATGATGGAGCTCGAGTAGAAAGTATTGAGTCATTTCTATTGAGTCATTTCTCAAGGGTAAGGGTCTAGGGTTAGTGTCAATTAATAAGTTTGAACAACTTCGTAAATATAGCTTCTATATAGAAATTGAAAGGATTCCATTTTAGAAAGTTTCAAATCGAAATCTAAAAAAAAAAGTCAAATTTGTTGGACTTGGTAAAACTTTTTCAATCAAAAGTGGAACACGCGTGAATCAACCGTTCTGATGATTCTTTGATAGAACGAAATCACAAAAAAGGTATGTTGCTGCCATTTTGATAAGGATTAAGGATCACCGAAGTAATGTCTAAACCCAATGATTCAAACAAAAGATAAAGGATCCTGGAACAAGGAAACACCATTTTTCATTGTCTCAACAACTAAATATGAAGAATAAAACAGATTATAAACGAGACAAGAAGGGGGCTAGAGACCACTCAAAAAATGAAATAGCTTAGGGATTGTGAGCTATTTGAGAGTTATCCCACTTGAGTTAGGAGTACAATTTTTTGTTTTACATTTCTAAATGAAAAAAATTGAAATCTTTAATCATAGTCTAATTGATTTGATGATTTTATGGATCTATTTGACATTCTAATTTTATACATAGACATAATTTTCTCGAGCCGTACGAGGAGAAAACCTCTTATACGTTTCTAGGGGGGGTATTTTAATCTATCCCAATGAGCCGTCTATCGAATCGTTGCAATTGATGTTCGATCCCGAAGAGAGGGGAGAGATCTCCGGAAAGTTGGTTTTTATGATCCGATAAAGAATCAAACTTATTCAAATGTTCCTGCTATTCTATATTTCCTTGAAAAAGGCGCTCAACCTACAGGAACTGTTCATGATATTTCAAAGAAGGCGGAGGTTTTTAAGGAACTTCCCTTTAATCAAACAAAATGAAAATAAAGAGTATAAGCTTTTCTCTAACTCCGCCTTTTCGTATTGTTCCCATAGAATCCCCTGTTCTAGTGGTATTGGTATATAACGACAAAAAGCGAAGGGGGATATTCCCAAAATAGAGGGACTAGATGAAGAAATTGGATCTCGAAATCTAAAATTATGACATTATCTGCAATCGACTGGTTTTCATTGGAACTCTACTAACAAATAATAAATAATAATAACCACGGAATCAAACTTGCTTATTCGCTCAACTTATATTGATTGAAGAACTCGGATTTTTTTTACTACTTTTTATTCCTTGATCTACTATCTACACCTTTTTGCATCTATGTAGTGCCAATCCAACACCAGTCCTTATAGTGAATATTTAAATTATTTCCATTTTTGTATTCACATTTATATTGACAACAGTGTATCGAACAAATATAATTTGATCGTGTATAAGTATAAATCTTTTCTTGACATAGGTTCGGTTTTTTATTTTACTTCGTTCAATTGATGGGTTCGTTGAATTCTCTGTGATACAATAATTTTTTATTGGAGTGAAAAAAAAAAGAAAGGGAGGTTGATTCACTTGTACATTTATATCTATTCTAAATTCGAATTATATGCAAATTGAGTATATTTGCATCTGATCTCTTCATTTTTATATTCAGTTCAGAAGCGATTTAATTTTGAGATTTCTTTTTGTATTCTTAGTTTAAAATAAAATGTTTTGATTGTGTAATGGCACTCAAATTTAGTTATATTTTTTTACTGTATTGACATTTACACACCCTATTGTTTTTAGATTTTTGGGTTGCTAACTCAACGGTAGAGTACTCGGCTTTTAAGTGCGGCTAGTATCGTTTACACATTTGGATGAAGCAAGGGATTCGTCCATACCATCGGTAGAGTTTGTAAGACCACGACTGATCCTGAAAGGGAATGAATGGAAAAAATAGCATGTCGTAGCAATAGATAATTCTGAGAATATTGCATTCTTACCGGATCGGTACAAAGACTTGTTTGAAGGCTTGGATCGGGGCGGAACAAAATGAATTAAAAGTTGGGTCGAGTGAATAAATGGATAGAGCCCTCTGGCTCTAATTATAGGGAAACAAAAAAGCAACCGGCTTCTGTTCTTAACTTTGAATGATTACCCGATCTAATTAGATAGACGTTAAAAATGGATTAGTGCCTGATGCGGGAACGGCTTCTCCTATGCCTATGAGTGGATTATCCTTTTTTTATGAATCCTAACTATGTTGATATTCTCCATTTATGCATTGGAGAGGAATGTGTAAAAGAAGCAGTATATTGATAAAGATAATTAAATTCTTTCCAAAATCAAAAGAGCGATTGGGTTTAAAAAATAAAAGATTTCTAACCATCTTGTTATCCTATAACGAACATAAACCTATTAGATGAAAAAAAAAGAGGATGGAGAGTCCGTTGATGAGCTTACCTGTCTCCGAGGTATATATTATTTTATTATTATACTACGTTTTGACCGTATCGCACTATGTATCATTTGATAATCCAAGAAGTATCTTATGCCTATCTTTGGTTCAAATCTAATTTCAAATGGGGGAATTTCAACGATATTTTGAACTCGATAAATTTGTGAAACAGGACTTACTATATCCGCTTATCTTTCAAGAGTATATTTATGCACTGGCTCATGATCATGTTTTAAATAGATTCATTTTGGTGGAAAATTTTGGTTATGATAATAAATCCAGTTCACTAATGGTGAAACGTTTAATTACTCGAATGTCTCAACAGAATCCTTTGCTTATTTCTGCTAATGAGTCAAACCAAAACCTATTGTTGGGGCATAACAAAACTTTAGATTCGCAAATGATATCAGAGGGATTTGCAGTTATTGGGGAAATTCCCTTTTCCCTAAGATTAGTATCTTCCTTAGAAAGGAAAGAAGAAATAGGCAAATCTCAAAATTTACGATCAATTCATTCACTATTTCCGTTTTTAGAAGACAATTTTGTACATTTAAATTATGTGTCAGATATACTAATACCCTACCCCATCCATCTAGAAATCGTTGTTCAAACTCTTCGCTCCTGGTTGAAAGACGCCTCTTTTTTCCATTTATTACGCTTCCTTCTCTATGAGTATCAGAATGGGAATAGTCTTATTATTCCAACTCCAAAGAAATCAAGTTCCATTGTTTCAAAAAAGAATAAAAGATTATTCTTGTTTATATATAATTCTTATGTATGTGAATACGAATCCATCTTCATTTTTCTTTGTAACCAATTTTATCATTTACGATCAACATCTTCTGAAACTCTTTTTGAACACCTTTTTTTCTATGGAAAAAGAAAAGCTCTTGTAGAAGTCGGTTCTACTGATTTTCCGCCCG